AAAAGTAAAAAGTCAAGTAATTAAATAGTAATTAATTACTAATTACTAAACTAAAATAGTAATTAAATATTATACTAGCACATATTCTAATACTAATTGATAATACTACTAAATTAATAATGCGAATTAATCCTATGTTTCATTACATATATATATAATGAGATAATGAAAATAAAAATAAAAGAAAATAAAAACATATAAAAAAATATAATTAATATAAAAAAATATAATTAATATAGAAATATAATATAAAAAAGAATTTCAAAACTGAAAAAATTTCAGTAGTCATATGGGGTAAAATATCTAGGGATTTCTAGCATATTCTTTTCGAAGTATTTTTTTTTTTCATTAATATCTGTGTATAGGATCATTGCTTCTATTGATTTCATACGAATACATTACATTACATAAACATAATCTAAGCACCGAACGATTATATTTTTTTTCTCCTTTCCTTATCCTGGATTTCATTTCTATTTTCCTTAATTGATTTGATTCAATCCGTTGAGTTGCGAGTTTACATATAACAACTCATATCTTTCTATACAAAAAAAATTCGAAACTTTTTTCTTGTACTATACCGAATGACCCTCTCAGAAATAAAATAAAAAGAATCGAGTTATTTCATTAGAGTTAGAATGAAAAAAAAAAGAGTCATTCCATTTCAGACCAATCTCGAGTACTAAAGAAAGATCGCGATTTGGAATGAACCAAAATACTTGTTTGTTTTGTTACGGCAATAACACTTAGTAATAGTAAGACCACCCGATGGGTTGGATTTCACTACAAGAAAAAGGTTTGTTTTACAGCAAACCCACATTACACAATGAAAGATACCACAGAGTGGTATAATAGACGGAATCGTAAATTATCTAATCTACATAAGAAAGATACTTCTAATAGAAAGAATTAGACATTATCGAATGATTTGACAGACCAAATCCCAAAACCAACTCAACTCATAGAATATAGAAGAAGGAAATTGATACATTTAGGACCAATTCATTATCTCTGCATTATCTCTGAATCAATCAATTGGGATTGTTGTTCTGTCAAAAAGCGATTAGTCAGGCGACTCCACACACAAAACAAATACAAGAAAAGAATAGGTCCTAGATCTATGTGACTGTTGAAGTTTTTAGACAGAATCATGTCATGATTCTCACTTCATAAATTGACCGGATTCGATATACCAACGCAAAAATATATCACTAACTCTTTAATCATGGACAGGAAAAGAGGAAAAAGGTCATATGTAATCCATCCACGAAGATTAATGGAGGAAGATGAGTATTTTATCCGAGATTTTACAAATACTGATTAGATCTATTGGAATGAATTATTGTTTTTTATTGTTTTTATTTTCCTGTCCCTATGTATTTACATGAACATGCGGTAATACTTTTGGACCAACCAACCGGCCAGTCTATAAACAAGTACTAATGAGGAAATGAAAACTATACTAAACTAAAATAGAATGTATTAGGGCTATACGGACTCGAACCGTAGACCTTCTCGGTAAAACAGATCAAACTGATTATTATCGAAATGATTCGAACTGTTTCAAAGACCCAACATGCATTTTGTTGCATTGGGCTCTTTCATAAACTGATGTAAAGATCAGTTAGTCCACCATATTTTTCTTTACAGGAAAATAATGAGATGGTTCCATGTGCTCTGATTCATCATTTGTATTCTGATCTAGGAGCAATACCAAAGTGTTTCAAAGAAGGGTTACCTTGACTTAGGTCTGCCTTCGGCCTAGATCAAACTAAGTTAGATGGAGTCTCTATCGCTACGCTGCAAGAGTCGAATATGAGACTTCATACACCTTAAAGTTCATAGGACGAAAAAAGGTTATTTTGGGGCCCTTATACTCATTATGCCTAGCATTGAATGGACTGGGTATTTACCTTATCAACTATCAAATCAATGGCGGGTTCTATTTGATTTGGCACTTGAATTCGCACCTGAATCGGACCGAACCCAATATTTGTCAGGCTATTGTTCTCTTGTTCCCTCGAATCCATGGAGTAAGACATCGATTTGTCAATAAGATCAATTATGTTTATTGCATAATGGGCTCCCCTGAAAAGCATTAGCGCACGTGTAAACGAGGTGCTCTACCTAACTGAGCTATAGCCCTTGTCATAGATATATTAACATATGGATAATTTCTTGTCAAGATGGATATTCCATAATCCCACATGATAGCTCTCTGATCCGTCTACTGTTAACAGATTGGTATTGCTTAGAAATGATATTCCACTTATAATCCTATAAGTGATGGGTCCTTTTTTTGGTGATAAATAACCTACTTAACTCAGTGGTTAGAGTATTGCTTTCATACGGCGGGAGTCATTGGTTCAAATCCAATAGTAGGTAGAACTTATTAGATACCGAAGTCAATTGAGTGATATCTAATAAGTTTTTCTACCCATTTTCTTTTTTTTTCGTTATATCAGATTAGACTTGATTTGTTCAATTGGCAGAATCCAAA